AACAAGCTTTGTTGCGTCCTGCTCATGATTGGTGCATGTCTGTTCTTTGTCTCATCCCTCAGGACGTTTGATCAAGAGGCGCCAATTAGGAAATTGATCAATGGTTGTTGTTCGGGGTTTTGGTCTTTTGACCTTTCGTCCGCAACCGATCGTTTTCCTTTAACATTTCAGGAGGCCGTGAGAAAGTGTTTATTTAATAAGGTGGTTGCCTTTTCTTGAATCCATTCAGGACTGAGAGTCAATGTATTCTCAGCTCCGAATGGACTCAAGGGTGCGCCTAAGTTTATAAAGTTTTGCGCTGGTCAACCACTGGGGTTTCTCTCGTCCTGGCCTCTGTTTGCTCTCTGTCATCATATATTGGTGTGGATTGCAGCAGAGTTGCTTTATCCAGGAAAAAGATTTAAGGATTACGCTCTACTTGGGGACGATATAGTCATTGCCGACAAGGCGGTGGCAAATCGATATCTCCAGTATTTGAAGACGATCGGAGTCGAGGTCTCATTGGCCAAGACGCTGGTCTCTTCGTCTGGAGCCGCTGAGTTTGCAAAACAATTTCTGGTTAAAGGCCTATCGGTTGATTGTTCTCCAATCTCCGTTAAGGCGCTTCTTTCCTGTCATAATCCTTATTTATTTATGGGTTATTGGCAATAGGAGCAACTTACTCCGTAAAGCGGTTTTTCAACCCTTTGTCGGATAGGCGGAATCAGTCGTCGCCAGCTCTCTCGGTTGGATCACACGCGATCAGCTCATTTCGAGCGGGTACGTGTGCTTGAAATAAGCCGTCATCTTCCCTTAGAAATATGGTTACTACGCCAACACTCAATGCCTCCCTTGAGAGAGGGCTAAACAGCGGAAGTACTCTTCGCAAATGAACGAACCACCCCAGCGTGAGGGTGAGGGAGTGAACGATAAACCCACCTAAGTGGGGAGTCAAAGAATTTATATGTCATCTCTTTTACTCCTTTAGTGAGGAACGAAGTAGCTCTTCTATACAGGAGAGGAACGGGTAGCAGTCTCTACCTCGCTTAGCTTAAGAGTCCAGAGTCGATCCCAGCAAGAAGTTAGGCGTAGGCAAGAGAAAACATGAAAAAACACGGGACTCAAAACAAAGGTCGTTTATGTATGCCCTCGATTAAGGTACAAGCGCACTGGATCTATTGTGGATGCAGGAAAGGCGGTCTTTTGGTTCATTGGTCTTTCGCTTCCTCTTCCCTTTGGTTAGCCTATTTATTAGTAGGATCTCCTTACCGGAAAAGAGGAGGAATCCCTACATCCAATCTAAAAGGAACTCCAGCTCGATGGGATTGATCGAATCACCAAGTCAAGCATCAACATCTCATCCTGTCCCGAAAAGCTTATACTCTACAGCTCTGCCTTTTTCCAATGAATATCATAGTGTGGAATTGCATAAGTAAGCCACCTCCTTGGATTTCCCATCGTCCTTTCTTTTCAGATCTTTTCAGAATAGGAGCTAAGTGGAACCTTCCCTGTGCTTTTTTGACCGGCTTTGCCCCTTCTTCCGGTTGTTAGTAGGATGGATGTCCTTCCTTCTGTGCCTTTTAAGCCTTAGTCAGGGCAATTGACATTCGCCCAATCATGGACAGGTTTCAGGAGTTTACTTCCCTTTGTGGGATGAGCTTGACATGGTTCAAAAAGGGTGGAACTTTCGCTTGGAAGGATCCTTCTTTCCCCAGAGGTTTGAAAACCCTGGTAGAGTGGAAGAAAGCTGCGGAAGCATAAATAATATGGGTGATAGCTGCCCGATCCCTGATGAACTGCGAAGAAGAACTCCTGAGGGGGCATTCTAATTAGGATTTTGAGTGGAACTCTAGGTTCTTGCTCAAGAGCGAGTTCCGACTTTCTCTCTTGCGGACCACCTTTTCGAGTGGAAAACTCATTCATTCATTCAATGGAATGGTCACAGATTGAACAAGATTCAATCAAGGTGTGTAAGAAAGATTTTAGGCATCTGGGGGTAGCAGATACACAATAGTTGCATCGACTAAGTTATCCCGAAAGATGTATAACTACTGAATGGATAATAGGCCATTTGTCAAGGAAAAGAAAATGAGGAGTCTTCACATTAGCATAATTGTTCAAATGAAGGCTCCGGCATTCCTGTTAAGGATTCGATTGTTCCATATTGAAAATGGAAAGTCTTCCCGGAACTAGAGTTTCCGCTTTATGAATCAGTAAGAACGGATCTTAGCCTTCCCGAGGAGAAAGATTCTGAGAAGTGAATAGACCCGCTCGATAAGGAAGCAGCTCTTTGAAGTCGCTTTGTAAGAAAGGTCTGTCTCTAGAATGCGCCTCATAACGAGAGAAAGCAGAACCAACCACCTAAGGCGAAATAGGCACAAGGAAAGAGCAATAGACCGGACCAACCTACAAAAACAAAACGGTCTCTACGTAACCAGTCATCCATAATATCAAATAAATCATTTTCGTCTTTGGTAAATTTACCAAGGGCTATAGTCATGGTGATCCTCCTATTCAACTACTTCAACCATTTCCGAACACCTCATGGCATTTTCAGGGCGTTTGAGGATTCGATCATTTATATATGATTTGATTTCTCGTACACGGCCCTCTTTAATTCTAATGGGTTTCGAAGATAAAAAAAACCTTTCTTGGTCCATAACCTGAACTAGGTAAATCCATGAAATCAATTCGGTTATTTGTTCCTCTCATCACCAATACATCGCAGAATTCATCATGACAGGGGCAAAGAAAGGAAACTCTTTCTTTGCCTCTGGTTAAGCCCCTTATTACGTAAGACATCGCAAGCTCCTCGCCTTCCGCCAGAAAGCAAAGGCAGCAAGATAAGATATGGAGCAGGCCATTAAATAGGTATAATAGGAATTTAGAAAGCCCTATATAAGCAAGAGGACCTTTCACAGAGACCAAGGCCAGAACCTCCACCAGCTGACGTGTCTACTCGAATGACTCTTTCATACAGTATGCAGAGTGCTTGCTTCAGCTCCAGCTACTAAAGCCAACCAATAGACCTGTTCATAGAACAATATTATAACTCGTCTTCCTGCTACAGTTCTTTATGCCTTCGTTCGTTCTTTTTCTTTTGTTGTCCCCAAGTTCTAGGCCTCTTTTGCTGCTGTGCTCCCGTCTTTCTTTTTTCTATCCCGTCGTTCAAGTGCTCCTACCTTTCCTTCTCAAGGATAAGCGGTTGAGCAACCGAGAAGAGCTACTCGACTAAAAGACAAGAGGAAGCGAATGAAAAGGATAGGGAGGTAGGTTTAAAGACGGAAAGGAAGAAAAAAGCTCAACGCGCACCAGAGACTGATGAGGCATAGGATGGATCCGCTTCAACCGGAATCGTTGCCCGACCAACTGTTCATTCTGTCTTTACCTCATTCGCTGGGGAGTTTCGAGCTCTGTCCCTATCTGAAGCACAGGGAGACTCCCTCCCATCGGTTGATACTTTACAAGAGAAATAGGTTCCTAGACAAAGTGCATCCGCCGAAGCAGCAACAAGAGACAAAGCATCGGGTCCTGGGTAAGATGCAGTAGAGAACAGCACTACAAAGAAGCGCGCAAGCAACTTCGATTCGCTTTCCATCAGATAGGCAAAGATTGATTTCAAGTATACCGCGATGAGAAATATAGGCCAGCCGGAAACGGAACAAATGCTGCTGCTGCTTCTGAGTTCGCATGACTTCGCTCTCGTTGTGCGTGGACTTCCTAATCGAACTAAGATGGATCGGGCTGTTGGCTCAGAGAAGGTTTGCTCGGGGAAGGAATAACAACTTAAGGCTGAAGAAAAAAAAAGGAATTCTTTTCCATGAGCGGTGGGAGGGGAAGCTAAAGTAAGCGACTCAGAAAGGTCAGGTGGTTTTATATCTCAGACTGCGCATGGAGTCCAAGTGGTAAGGCATTGGTTTTTGGAGTGGAACAAGCACCTTAGATACGAGGTCCAATCAAATCAGTGACAATCGTTCGAACGCGTTATCGGAAATCGTCGCACCAGATCGTAACGCGGCATCGTAGCTTCCCGCCTAGCGCCAGCCCCGGTCTTGTGGTCTTTCTTTTCAGTGATGTCCATTTTCACCTAACGCGCGGTCGGCACGAGCATGATCGTTATCTAAAAAATTCTTAGCTCCAAAGCGTGCAACATGATCTTTTTTGAAGCAAGGGCCCCTTCTGCCTTTAGGGCTTTCCCAAGGGGTCTAATTCAGTGCTTCTTAGGATATGGCCTTCCTCAGCAAAGAGATCAGCTTCCTAAGATGGCCCTTCCCAGCTCTATGCTTAAGACAAAGCGGCTATCTAAGGCTTTCCAGCACCAGACAGATACCTAGCTCACACCTTAACTGAAGGAAGGTGCTCCACAAGACTGGCTTCACCGCCTTCCCGGCTCCCGATTTTACGTGAAGATGTTTTCCTGTTCAAGTGTGGGACTTATTCAAGTTTTTATCAAAAGAAATAGTGGAAATGGGAAGAAATGGAAAGGCCGAGATTGAACGAGTGAATGTAACTGAAACCTAAAGAGAGGGTGTCTGCAATTATTGAAGAGATTAAGCATAGGGAGAGTTGCATAGCATACTGCCATTTAAAGCAGTACTAAGACAGTTATCTCTGTAAAATGTTCCAAGGCCACCGCTCTGTAATAACGAGGTTTTCAAGCAAGCTGGAATAACTCACAACTATATCACATTATAGAACAAACCTTTCTCCTTCTGAATGCGGCGAAGCGAGCTAGGTTACCGGGAGAAATCCTCTTCCCTTAGTTTATGCTAATCGATTGAGTAGTCATAGGAGTAGAATTAAAGCCCCTATGGAGGCTTCTTGCTACTGCACTACCATAAGAGCAATAAGCCAGGCGCAGGCAAACAACCTCTTTAGTCTCTAACTTCCGAATCCGAATGCCCAAAAGACCTACTGGTCGGCCACTTCTCTTTTCTCTGTACCGGCCATCGTCTTTCTCAAGACAGTAGGGACACTGGAAGGGCTTCCCATTTCCTACCCAATAGAAGCACTGAGCTCAA